CAAGGGTTCTATGCGGTCTCAAAGGCGTAAAATAGTAATTTTAGAATTGTTTCAAGCAAATGTGCATTCCCCTCTTTTTTTGGACAGAATACAAAAAAAACCTCTTTTTTCTTTTGATATCTCCGGGTTGATTAAACTCATTTTTAGAAATTGGGTGGGGAAGGGGGAAGCATTAAAAATTTTAGAGTATACAGAGGAGCAAACAAAAAGAGAAGAAAAAAAAGAAAAGAACAAAAGAAGGGAGAACGCGCGAATAGAGATAGCAGAAGCCTGGGATACTGTTCCACTTGCGCAAGTAATAAGAGGTTGCATGTTACTAACTCAATCTATTTTTAGAAAATATATTTTATTACCTTCATTCATAATTGCGAAAAATATTGGACGTATACTTCTATTTCAACTTCCTGAATGGTCTGAGGATTTTCAGGAATGGGATAGGGAGGTGCATGTTAAATGTACTTATAACGGTGTTCCATTATCCGAAACAGAATTTCCGAAAAATTGGTTGACAGACGGTATTCAGATAAAAATCTTATTTCCTTTCTCTTTGAAACCTTGGAACAAATCGAAACTAGGATTCTCTCAGAAAGATCTAATGAAAAAGAAAAAACAAAAATCATTTTTTTGTTTTTTAACAGTTTGGGGAATGGAAGCCGAACTTCCTTTTGGTTCGCCCCGAAAACGACTTTCCTTTTTTAAACCCATTTTTACGGAATTCAAAAAAAAAATTGGAAAATTAAAAAAGAAGTATTTTCGAGTTCTAATAGTTTTCAAAGGAAAAACAAAATTACTTGGAAAACTTTCAAAAGAAGCAAAAAAATGGGTTATCAAAAGTGTTATTTTGATAACAAAAAAAATAAAAGAACTTTCAAAAGTAAATCCAATTCTATTATTTCGATTAAGAGAAGTCGAAATATACGAATCGAGAGAATTTAAAGAAGAAAAAGATTCCCTAATAAGCAATCAGATAATTCACGAATCATTGAGTCAAATTGCATCTCCGAGTTGGACAAATTCTTCATTTACAGAAAAAAAAATGAAGGATCTGGCTGATCGAACAAGTACAATTCTAAATCAAATAGAAAGAATCTCAAAAGAGAAAAAAAAAGTAACTCCAAGAATAAATAATTTTATTAGTACTAACAAAACAAATTATAATGCTAACAGATTCGAAAAATGGCAAATATTAAAAAGAAGAAATGCTCGAATAATTTGTAAATTACCCCTTTTTTTGAAATTTTTTATTGAAAGAATATACACAGATATATTTTTAACTAGCATTAATATTCCGAAAATGAATACAGAACTTTTTCTTGAATTAATAAAAAAAATTATTGATAAATCCATTTACAATAATTCAAGAAAACAAGAAATAATTAATAAAATTAAGAAAAATCCAATTCCGTTTATTTCAAAGTCACTTAATAATATTAGTAATAGTAAAACTAATTCACATAGTTTTTATGACTTATCCTACGTATCACAAGCATATGTATTTTACAAATTATCACGAATCCAAGTTAGTAATTCGTATAAATTAAGATCTGTTCTTCACTACCAAGGAATCCCTTTTTTTCTTAAACCCGAAATAAAGGATTCTTTTGAAACGCGAGGAGTGTTTCATTCGAAATTGGGGGATAAGAAACTTCCGAGTTATGAAATGAATCAATGGAAAAACTGGTTACGAGGACATTATCAATACAATTTATCTCAGATAAAATGGTCTAGATTAATACCAGAAAAGTGGCGAAATACGGTTCATCGGCGTCATATAGCTAAAAAGGAAATTTTAAGCAAATGGCATTCATATGAAAAAGACCAATTAATTGATTCCAAAAAACAAAAACAATTTGAAGGATATTCATTATCTAATCAAAAAGAGAATTTTCAAAAAGACTATAGGTATGATCTTTTATCATATAAATTTCTTAATTATGAAAATAAAACGGAATGCTTTTTTTATAGATCTGCGTTTCAAGCAAATAAGAACCAAGAGATTTCTTACACGTCTAAAGAGACCCTTTTTGATATGCTGAGAAACATCCCTATTAATAATTATAATAATTATCTAAATAATAATCATAATAATCTAGGAGGGGTCGATACTCTATATATGGAAAAAACGGCCGATAGAAAATATTTTGATTGGAAAATTATCAACTTTTATCTTAGAAAAAAAGTCGATATTGGGGCCTGTATCATGATCGATACCAACAGGAATCAAAATACTCAAATTCTTACTAATAATTCTCAAATAATTTCTAAAAAAGATCTTTCTTATTTTATGATTCCAGAAAAAAATCCACCAAATTCTCACAAAGGGTTTTTTGATTGGATGGGAATGAATGCAAAAATGCTAAAGCATCCCATATCAAATCTGGAATCTTGGTTCTTCCCAGAATTTGTATTACTTTATAGTGCATATAAAATGAAACCTTGGTTTATACCAAGTAAATTACTTCTTTTAAATTTGAATAGAAATGAAAATCAAAATAGTAGTGAAAATAAAAAGATCAATGAAGAGGAAAAAGGAAGTTTTTTGATAGCATCGAAAAAAAAGTATCGAAATCAAAAAGAAAAAGAACCCATAAGTCGAGGAGATCTTGGATCCGTTCTCTCACAACAAAAAGATATTGAAGAAAATTATGTAAGGTCAGACATGAAAAAGGGGAAAAAGAAAAAACAATACAAAAACAAGACGGAAGCAGAACTAGATTTCTTCCTGAAACGTTATTTGCTTTTTCAATTGAGATGGGGCGATGCTTTAAATCAAAGAATGATCAATAATATCAAGGTATATTGTCTCCTGCTTAGACTCATAAATCCAAGAAAAATTACTATATCCTCGATTCACAAGAGAGAAATGAGTTTGGATATAATGCTGATTCAGAAGAATTTAACTCTTACAGAATTGATGAAAAGGGGAGTACTGATTATAGAACCCATTCGTCTGTCTGGAAAAAAAGATGGACAATTTATTATGTATCAAACCATAGGTATTTCGTTGATTCATAAGAGTAAACACCAAACTAATCAAAAATACCAAGAGCAAGGATATGTTTCTAAGAATCATTTTGGTAAAGCTATTTCAACACATCAAAGAATAACCGAAAATAGAGATAACAATCGTTTTGATTTGCTTGTTCCTGAAAATATTTTATCGTTTAGACGTCGTAGAAAATTTAGAATTCTAATTTGTTTCAATTCAAAGAATAGAAATGATATAGATAGAAATCCAGTATTTTCGAACGAAAAGAACGTAAAAAACAGCACCCAAGTTTCACATGACAATAAGCACCTTGATAGAGAGAAAAATCAATTAATGAAATTAAAGCTTTTTCTTTGGCCTAATTATCGATTAGAAGATTTAGCTTGTATGAATCGTTATTGGTTTGATACGAATAACGGCAGTCGTTTCAGTATGTTAAGGGTACATCTGTATCCACGATTGAAAATTTGTGGATAATACATTTTATCATATATCCTATACCCTATATAGTAGGGTATAGGGGGTATATGAAAGCAAACAAATATACGGATCGCATGTCTTGTCTCACATTTCATTAATGTTTCAATTAGATCTCGAAATGAATCAACAGAACTTTAGAACTTTCTTCGTTTTAGGTCTAAATTCAAATTCTTCGATGGAAAAAATGGACCAATCCTTTTCTATCCCTATCTAAATCCAATTTAAAATTGAATTAATTGATTTGAATTCAGAAAATTAGGAGTTCATAAAGAAATTCGGATTATATTATTGTACATTATATTATTGTATATACCGCATTCAAATTAATGGCATTATTATTACTGATCGTTAAAATCCATATCTGTAAAAAGGCAAGGGGGATTTTTTTTTATGGTAAAAAATTCATTCATTTCGGTTATTTCTCAAAAAGAAAACGAAGAAAACAGAGGGTCTGTTGAATTTCAAGTATTTAGTTTCACCACTAAGATAAGGAAACTGACTTCACATTTGGAATTGCACAAAAAAGACTCTTCATCTCAGAGAGGTTTGCGAAAAATTTTGGGAAAACGTCAACGACTGCTGGCCTATTTGTCAAAAAGAAATAGAGAACGCTATAAAGAATTAATCGGTGAGTTGGATATTCGCGAGATAAAAACCCGTTAATTTGGAGCGTGATACCATTTGAGCTTAATCGTTTAAATTTTGATGAACTTCTTTTTACTTTCAGCAATGCATGGAAGAATGACTCGAGAAAAACTTATGATTGCACCAACTACAAGAAAAGACCTCATGATAGTCAATATGGGTCCTCACCACCCATCAATGCATGGTGTTCTTCGACTGATTGTTACTCTCGATGGTGAAGATGTTATTGACTGTGAACCTATATTGGGTTATTTACATAGAGGGATGGAAAAAATTGCGGAAAATCGAACAATTATACAATATTTGCCTTATGTAACGCGTTGGGATTATTTAGCTACTATGTTCACAGAAGCAATAACCGTAAATGGACCCGAGCAGCTAGGCAATATTCAAGTACCTAAAAGGGCTAGCTATATCAGAGCTATTATGTTGGAATTGAGTCGTATCGCTTCCCATTTATTATGGCTTGGCCCTTTTATGGCAGATATTGGGGCACAGACCCCCTTCTTCTATATTTTTCGAGAACGAGAATTGATATATGACCTATTCGAAGCTGCTACCGGTATGCGCATGATGCATAATTATTTTCGTATCGGAGGAGTTGCTGCTGATCTACCTCATGGCTGGATAGATAAATGTTTGGATTTTTGCGATTATTTTTTAAGCGGGGTTGCTGAATATCAAAAGCTTATTACACGAAATCCTATTTTTTTAGAACGAGTTGAAGGCGTAGGCATTATTGACACAGAAGAAGCACTAAATTGGGGTTTATCAGGGCCAATGCTGCGAGCTTCCGGAATACAATGGGATCTTCGTAAAGTTGATCGTTATGAGTGTTACGACGAATTTGACTGGGAGATTCAATGGCAAAAAGAAGGGGATTCGTTAGCTAGGTATTTAGTACGAATCAGTGAAATGACAGAATCCATAAAAATTCTCCAACAAGCTCTGGAAGGAATTACAGGGGGACCCTATGAGAATTTAGAAATCCGGCGCTTTAATAGAATAAAAGACCCTGAATGGGATGATTTTGAATATCGATTTATTAGTAAAAAACCTTCTCCAACCTTTGAATTGTCCAAGCAAGAACTTTATGTAAGAGTCGAAGCACCAAAAGGAGAATTGGGAATTTTTCTGATAGGAGATCAGAGTGTTTTTCCTTGGAGATGGAAAATTCGACCGCCGGGTTTTATCAACTTGCAAATTCTTCCACAATTAGTTAAAAGAATGAAATTGGCTGATATTATGACGATACTGGGTAGCATAGATATCATTATGGGAGAAGTTGATCGTTGAAATGATAATCGATACAACAGAAATACAAGCTATCAATTCTTTTTCCAGATTGGAATCCTTAAAAGAAGTCTATGGAATCATATGGATGCTTGGCCCTATTTTAACGCTTGTATTAGGAATCACACTAGGTGTACTAGTAATTGTTTGGTTAGAAAGAGAAATATCTGCGGGGATACAACAACGTATTGGACCCGAATACGCCGGTCCTTTGGGAATTCTGCAAGCTCTAGCAGACGGTACAAAACTACTTTTCAAAGAGACTCTTCTTCCATCTAGAGGAGATACTCGTTTATTCAGTATCGGACCATCCATAGCAGTCATATCCATTTTACTAAGTTATTTAGTAATTCCTTTTAGCTATCGCTTTATTCTAGCTGATCTTAGTATTGGTATTTTTTTATGGATTGCCGTTTCAAGTCTTGCTCCCGTTGGACTTCTTATGTCAGGATATGGATCAAATAATAAATATTCCTTTTTAGGTGGATTAAGGGCTGCTGCTCAATCAATTAGTTATGAAATACCATTAACTCTATGTGTATTATCAATATCTCTACGTGCGATTCGGTAAGACAAAAAATTTACCCTATTTCTTTTCTTTCTAGCAAGAAAGTTAAATGAGTTTAATATCTATTTTTTTTTATTCATCGTTGGGGTTGATGAATTAAATCAGATAGTTATATGAGTGAAATAAAACAGCTTTAAAATTTGCTGTTAAAGGAATTCAATCTCATTTCCTATGTACAAGAATTAAGTGAAAATAAATATAAACAGTCGAGACTGTTTACCCCAGGTTGATTAGTCACCATGGCTTGAAGCGGGGTTCAAAAGATCAACCATATGGGGGTTTTATTATCTATTTCCATAGATGTATTACCCTAGCGAGAGATTAAAAAAATGAGTGGATGGTTAGGAAGACCAAGATACACAAAGGATTAGTAATGGAGATTATGAAAATTATCCAAAAGGATATTTCTTTATAGAAAAGTAATTCAAATTGGGGCTTTAAGTTGGTAGAAATGATTAAGAAGTACTCCCCACGATTTCGATCCAGAGTATGTTCCTATCCACCGATTAAGTAAATAACTATCAAGAACGAAGAAATCTTTTACTTTTGGTAATGCCCCTTTTTCTGAGAAAGGAGAATAGGAACGAAATAAAATCGAAATAGTTCTGAATAAAAAGATTTCTTTTTGCAATTCTAGTCTTTCGATTTTATTTAGAGAAATCAAATTCTTGTTATGTAATGCAATGTCTAATTCTTTTTCGTAATCGAAAATGATAAAATGATAGCTTGAAATATCTATGTGATATTTCTTTAAAAAGTCTTTTTTATTCAAGGATAAAGTTATTAATCAAGAAAGAAAAATAAAAATTCTTAAAAGATGAGATCAATTCAGAAGCATTTTTTTATTATAAATCTAGCAGACAGAATTCCATTGGTCTAACTCTAGGCCTTAGGATGAGAAGATAAGAGTTTGACTCTCTATTGATCCTACAAACACATTAAGATAAATAATGTTGAAAGGTCCTTAGATTTCTTTGTGACCTATGAGGAGCCGTATGAGGTGAAAATCTCATGTACGGTTCTGTAATAGCGATGGGAACAGTGATGTTATCGTCGACTATGATTATCTAACAGTTTAAGTACAGTTGATATAGTTGAAGCGCAGTCAAAATATGGTTTTGGGGGATGGAATTTATGGCGTCAACCTATAGGGTTTATCGTTTTTCTAATTTCTTCTCTAGCCGAGTGTGAGAGATTGCCTTTTGATTTACCAGAAGCAGAAGAAGAATTAGTGGCAGGTTATCAAACCGAATATTCAGGTATCAAATTTGGTTTATTTTACGTTGCTTCGTATCTAAATCTACTAGTTTCTTCGTTGTTTGTAACAGTTCTTTACTTGGGGGGTTGGAATCTTCCTATTCCATACATATCCGTTCCTGGGCTTTTTGCCATAAATAAAAGAAGTCAAGTTTTTGGAACAATAATCGGTATCTTTATTACATTAGCTAAAACTTATTTGTTCTTGGTCATTTCTATTGCAACAAGATGGACTTTACCGAGACTAAGAATGGACCAACTATTAAAT